TAAATGAAATAAAGCACTTCGATAAGACCCCATTCCTAGCGCTAACATCATATAACCCAATTGAGACATTGTCGAATAGGCTAAACCCCTTTTAATGTCTTTTTGAGCAAGAGCTAAAGTAGCTCCTAATAATAGTGTTATTATGCCTATCAACGAGATTAAATTCATTATATGGGGTATAACCATGAAAAGAGGGAGAAGGCGAGCTACAAGAAAAATCCCCGCTGCTACCATAGTAGCAGCATGTATAAGAGCCGAAATAGGAGTGGGTCCCTCCATAGCATCAGGTAACCACACATGAAGAGGAAATTGTGCAGACTTAGCAACCGCACCGGCAAATAATAAAGCAGCACACAAAGTAACAAAGGAAAAATTTACTTCATTATTATAAATCAAGTTATTGAGTATTTCGAATAAATCCCGAAATTCAAAACTACCTGTTATCCAATAAAAACCTAAAATTCCTAATAATAAACCAAAATCCCCTACACGGTTAGTTACAAATGCTTTTTGACAAGCATTTGCCGCAGGAGGTCGCGTAAACCAAAACCCTATTAATAGATAGGAACACATTCCAACCAATTCCCAAAAAAAATAAATCTGTATCAAATTGGAACTAGTAACTAATCCCAACATGGAAGTACTGAAAAAACTCATATACGCAAAAAATCGCAAGTATCCTTGATCGTGAGCCATATAATTATCACTATAAATAAGAACCATGATTCCAACAGTAGTGATTAACATTGACATAATAGAAGTAAGTGGATCGATCAAGCAGCCGAATTCTAAAGAAAAATCATTATCGAGTGTCCAAGACCATACATATTGGTGGATAGAACTGCTATTTATTTGCTGAATAGACAGATTAGTTGAAAAAACCATGACTATACTTAACAATAAAATACTTGGAAAAGCCCACATACGACGAAGATTTTTTGTTGCTGTCGGAAAAAGAAGAAGTCCCACTCCTATTAACATAGGAACTGGAAGTGGAACGAAAGGTAAAATCCACCCATATTGATATGTTTGTTGCATAAAAAAATTTAAATTCGTAATTAATTCTTTCCGATTTTTCGGATTTTACTTCTTTTGAAAGGAGTCAATAAAAAAATGAAAAATATGCACTAACTTAAATATAAAAATATAGAATTTTTAAATTTTTATTTCTTTTTACTTATTCTTTCTGAATTTCTTCTAAATATTTCAAATATTCAAATCAAGAAGTTCCAATTGGTCAAATCATATGAAAGACAAAGATAAATTATGAGTCTCCTTCGAATTTGAAAATTCAAGTCAAATTTTGACAAGTTACTCAAAATATTCTTATTTTTTTTAGAAAAATTTTATGCGATTTTACCATATCGTTCATAGTCCATTCTTTTCGAATTTTAGAAGAAAATTCTCTAGAAAAGTGCAGATTTTTTTTTGAACAATAGATGTCTTTCACATCCAGCTATACTAATGAGTAATCTCTTAATTTTTATTTAAATGGCAGTTCCAAAAAAACGTACTTCTGCATCAAAAAAGCGTATTCGTAAAAATTTTTGGAAAAGGAAAGGCTATTGGGCGGCGTTAAAAGCATTTTCTTTAGGGAAATCTCTTTCTACCGGGACTTCCAAAAGTTTTTTTGTGCGACAAACAAATAAAATCAAAAAATAAGTTATTAAGAAATAAAGGGGAAAACCTTAGAACAATATAAATCGACCTGACTCAAAAATTGAACCCTTCCGTTTCAAAAAAAAATTCCCCAATTCCATTTCCTGGTGAATTAATCCATAGGAAATGGAATTCTTCTGTTTACTTTGACCGAATTCAAACAAAGTTTTTTTAACAAAAAAACACAAGATACTCGATTTGCATTTTAGTATATTTTCTTTCCAGGATGGGAGTCTTATTTTTCCCATCAACCTATTTGTACTATAAGATTTTCTTTTTTGTACAACTTTCTTACTTTTGGATTTTCTATAAATTCTTATATAGAGCCCATATATCTCTGGCCATGAATTCACGCAAAAACACTTAATGAAAATATTCTGGATAAATATGTGTGAATTTTGAATAATCTAAAATATTTTTTTGTTCATTGATAAAACTTATTTTTGGGTTGTACTTTTTTAAATTAAAATAAATCAAAAACGGTCAATTAAAAAAATGTTTTTTGGGGGGGGCTTAATTCATAGTAAGACTTGCTGGTTTTACAAGAGTCCCAGTCGAGAAGAGTCTAAAATCTACAATAAAAATAAAACCCTAAACTAAATTAATGAACCTTCAAGTATATATTTGAACAAGTTTTTATTTATCGATTTGAATCTTTCCTACAAAATATTGCACTCAATTGAATTCTTAAATCTAGACGATTTCTTATTCATAGGCTATTATGGGGTCAAGACAAGCCGCTATGGTGAAATTGGTAGACACGCTGCTCTTAGGAAGCAGTGCTAGAGCATCTCGGTTCGAGTCCGAGTGGCGGCATGGCATGTCATCTCCTAAAAAAATAAAATAGGTCCTATAATGAATAATAATGAATTCAATTTCCGATTTCGATTTTATAATTAAGGAACTTTTTTTATGATATTTTCAACTTTAGAGCATATATTAACTCATATTTCTTTTTCGACTGTTTCAATTATAATTACAATTCATTTGATAACCTTTTTTGTGGATGAAATCGTAAAACTATACGATTCATCCGAAAAGGGCATGATAATGATCTTTTTGTGTATAACAGGATTATTAATTTCTCGTTGGATTTATTCAAAACATTTTCCACTAAGTGATTTATATGAATCGTTAATCTTCCTTTCATGGAGTTTTTCCTTTATTTATATCGTTCCATATTTCAAAAAAGATAAAAATCTTCTAAACACAATAATTAGTCCAAGTGCTTTTTTTTCCCAGGGCTTTGCTACCTCAGGTCTTTTAACTGAAATACACGAATCCACAATATTAGTACCCGCTCTTCAGTCCGAGTGGTTAATAATGCACGTAAGTATGATGATATTAGGATATGTGGCCCTTTTATGTGGATCATTATTATCAGTATCACTTCTAGTCATTACAGTTAGAAAAAATAGAAGATTTATTTCTACGAATAATCGTTTATTAAATTTAAACGAGTCATTTTTACTTGGTAAAGTCGAATACATGAATGAAGGAAAAGGAAAAAATCTTTTACAAAAAACTTCTTTTTTTTATCCAATAAATTATTATAAGTCGCAATTGATTCAACAATTGGATTATTGGAGTTATCGGGTTATTAGTCTAGGATTTCTCTTTTTAACGATAGGAATTCTTTCTGGAGCAGTATGGGCTAACGAAGCATGGGGATCCTATTGGAGTTGGGACCCAAAAGAAACTTGGGCCTTTATTACTTGGATCATATTTGCAATTTATTTACATACTCAAACAAATATAAAATGGAAGGGTACAAATTCAGCAATTGTAGCGTTTATTGGATTTCTTATAATTTGGATATGCTATTTTGGAGTCAATCTATTAGGAATAGGATTACATAGTTATGGTTCATTTACATTAACATCTAATTAAAAAAAAAGGGTTCTTACCACTTACAAATAGGAACCAATAGGAATAGAAAAGCATACAATGCATATCACTTTGTGTGAACTAGCGAGAGTCCCCCGAATCAAAGTCATGGGGCTCTCGCTAGTTCTAGTTCAAATTCATTTTTTTGTACTTAACACAAGAGAAGAAAAAGCCTTCTTTTTTTCATTGTACAACGAACCTTTTTGTAAACGATAAGATCGTTTTTTCATTTTTTTATCAATAAAAAAACGATCTATAAAAAGAATTAGATAGGATAACTTCAACCTTTTCAACTGATAGTGAAAGAACGAAATCTGGGTATATACCAATACCGAGTACGGGTAACAAAATAGAGATTGAAAGAAATAACTCTCGCGGCCCAGAATCAAAAAAATAAGAGTTTGGGCCGTTAAATATCTTGTATCCATAGAACATCTGGCGTAACATAGATAATAAATAAATAGGGGTTAATATCATTCCAATTGCCATTACAAAAGTAATTAGGATTTTGGTCATTAAAAGAAATTTTGGACTAGTAACTAATCCAAAAAATACTATTAATTCGGCAACAAAACCACTCATACCTGGTAATGCGAGGGAGGCCATCGAAAAACTACTGAACATCGTGAACATTTTTGGCATTGGGATAGCTATTCCACCCATTTCATCAAGATAAAGAAGACGTATTCTATCATAAGTTGTTCCGGCCAAGAAAAAAAGTGCAGCACCAATAAATCCATGAGAGATTATTTGTAAAAGGGCTCCGTTGAGCCCCATATCCGTGATAGAACCAATTCCTATAATTATAAAACCCATATGAGATACAGAGGAATAGGCTATTCTTTTTTTTAAATTACGTTGACCCAGAGATGTTGAAGCTGCATAGATTATTTGCATTGCGCCCACTATTATCAACCAAGGAGAAAATAGAGAATGAGCATGAGGAAATAATTCCATATTGATCCGAACTAATCCATACGCTCCCATTTTTAATAAGATTCCGGCTAGAAGCATACAAGTACTATAATGCGCTTCTCCGTGGGTATCTGGTAACCATGTATGTAGGGGTATAATTGGTAATTTGACAGCAAAAGCAAGAAAAAATCCAATATAAAATAATATTTCCAAGGCCACAGGATAGGACTGATTAGCCAATATTTCAAAATTTAATGTTGGTTCAGTAGAACTATATAAACCGACGCCCAGAACTCCCATTAAAAGAAAAATAGAACCCCCTGCCGTGTACAAAATAAATTTTGTAGCCGAATACAGACGTTTTTTTCCTCCCCACATGGATACAAGTAGATAAACGGGAATTAATTCTAACTCCCACATGAGAAAAAAAAGTAAAAGATCTCGAGAAGAAAATAATCCTATTTGTCCACTGTACATTGCTAACATCAGGAAATGAAATAATCGAGAATCTCGAGTAACTGGCCAAGCCGCTAAAGTCG